TACTCGTTAATGGCTGATCAAGCTTGATGGATTCGCCCTCTGAAACAAGAAGTTCTGGTCCTGGAGGTATAATATCAACTACTTGGTGTCCATCCGATGCATCGGCTATGGTTATTTCATATCCCCCCTTTTCTTTACGTACTATTCTGCTTACTATACCTGCTGCTGTAGCATTATAGACTGTATTGTTACTCTTGCTCCCATCGGGATAAATCTGACCCCTTCCCCTGTTCCCGCCTACGTATATGGGATATTTTAAGAAGTGAACGTCTTTCTTAGTAGAAGGGTCCGGAGAAAGAATGGGAAAGACGATTTCACTATATTTCTGACCAGGAACAGGACCCACCACAAGAATATTTCTTTTAGTGGGGCGATAACTCTGAAAAGACAGATTGCCCACCTTTTCTTTCAGCTCGGGAGAAATACGATCGGGGGGAGCTAATTCGAATCCCTCGGGTAAAATAAGGACAGCCCCTACATTCAAAGCCCCCTTTTTACCATTAGCAAGAACTTGTTTCAGTTGCATATCATAAGGGATTCGAACAACTGCTTCAAATACAGTATCAGGCAGCACAGCTTGTGGAACCTCAATATCCACGGGCTTATTAGCTAAATGGCAATTGGCACATACAATACGCCCAGTTGCTTCTCGTGGATTTTCATAACCCTGCTGCGCAAAAATGGGATATGCGTTTGAAATAGATGTCCGCGTTATTACATATATCATGATCAATACGGAAATGAATCGAGTCATCTCTTCCTTTACCCAAGAAAAGGTATTTCTATTTTGCATGGTCCAATCATTGATCCCGGAAATTTCTACAATAAATTAGGTAGGTAGCTAGTATAGTTCCCTATCCACGATTCTGCCATTGTACTGGAATAATTGTACTGAAATATAGAAGGAATCCCCTGGGTGGGTAGAAGTATAAAGAGTGAGTAAGCTTCAAAATGGTTTGTTTATGTACGAAGTAGCATCATGATTTGATTGATATCAGCAGATCAGATGAGTTCTTCATTCATTCATTGAATGATAAATCACTACAAGTGAAGGAGATACACGATTTAAATAATGGAAGATCCAATATTTCAAAATTGTATCTAGAATGACTGGAAAAGTGGAAACAAGACCAGATATAATTTGATCGTTATGAGCAAATCCAAAATCTTTGTAGACCGAACCAATCATTATTTCCCAACCACGGGGTGAGTGGAATCCGATACATAAATCAGTTAATAAAAGAATAGAAAAAGCCTTTATTGTGTCGCTTAAGCTATAGAGGAATTCCTGAACCCACGAATTCAGAATGACAAGTTCTTCATTACCCAGAATAGAATAACCACTTAGAATAGCAAAACAGATTATATTTGTCGAGAAATGCAAAATGATGTGGATATGATCTTCATTGTGCATTTTGACCAATTGTATCGTCTCTTTGTGGATTCCTATACGAAGCTTTTGTATCTGTGTCTCCGGGTACTCTTTTATCATTTCATCCAACAAGAATAGTTGTTCTAATTCTATAAATCTTTCTAGAACGTTCTTTTCTTGAATATCATTCAAAAAAGTTTCGGATTGTCCGGTATTCCACCAATTAGTAACCCAAGGTTCCAGGCTTTTATTAAATGAGAGAGAGATCCACCAGGGCAAAAAGACTATAGATGCAAGATATGGGAGGGGAGTCAATGCTTTCTTTTTTGACACTTTGAATCTGTGAATTGTTAATGAACCCGCTTCATTCGCCGACTCTATCTGATCCGATATTTCTATGAAGCATGAGTTCTATAACAAGGTATGGAACCTATGGATCTATTCCTTTTTTTTTTTTGAATTGTTTAGTCCTTGGATCTAAAAAGAATATAGAAATAGAATAAGGGTCCGTTTCGAATGAAGAAATAATCAAATATTTTTCCCAGATATCTCAGTTGGTCAAATTCGCACCAATTATATCCTCATTTGTTCTTTCGATGAATGCCCAAAAGAACCACTTGAAATAATGAATATTATTTGGATTTCTAGACGAAAGAACTCCCCTCAATTATTTTTTTTTTTTTCGAAATATTTCACTGGCTACCCTCAACCCAGGAATAATTGAAGGGATATTTCTGAAGAATATTAATCTGAAGAATATTAATAATGAAATCCGAAATGGGTGGCAAAACGAGAGAGATAGTTATGAAAAATCTAAGCGTTTGGTCATCAAAGAGCTAAGATCAAAAAAGAAACATCGATTGACAAAAGAAAGATAATTAACGAGATATGATACATCTGTATCGAATGTATCAATTCAAAGTATTGGCCCTAAAAAGGGAAGAAATTATGTACTGTATTCCGAAGTGCTCTGATATGTGTGATGAATACATACTTATTAGACTTGTTACTAGTAGAATTGAGTTCTATATGCATCAAAAATAGTTTTGGTCGACCAAAATTGCTTCTTATTATGGTTGTTCCGTATACGTCCGCCTGCTTTATTCTATGGTCTATGGCCACGGAAGGATTACCAACGGAACGGGGTAAATAGAATCTAACATGTTTTGCTCGAATGAACGTTCCGAAGAAACTTCAGTTATATTAAATAAGGGGGTTCCTTCTCTCATACTGAGAAAGGATTCATTCTTTCAGTTCATTTCAAAATACTTCAATTGGCACACGCAAGAAATAGGCCAATTCCGCAGCTTTTTGTTCAATTTCTCGTGGAGTAAAATTCTCATCAGTACGAGTCAAGGGAATGGCGCCCTGGCCTCTGATTTCCATATAAAGGACACGTCGAGGATAAAGACCCTCTTTAACTTCTATTCTGATCGATTGGATATCTCTCATAAGTAATCGAAGGAAGATGCGACGATTTATTCCAGGAAATCCCCAACGAAAAATACACACTATTCCTTCTTTTCTATCGAATCTATCATAACCACTACCTACATTCCACGAAATTGTGCACCACAAATAGGAACTAATGAACAGACCCCCGATCCCATAGAAAGACATCACGATTCCTTGTGGAAAAAAAATTATTTGCTGAGACGGGAATAAGGATATCAGATTCCTACCAAGATAACTGGAAGTTCCAACCAATAAGAACCCTAGTGAACCTAAAAAAAGGATACAGGCCCAGCAGAAATTACTTGTTTTTCGAGACCCCGTTATAAGTTCTACCCATATACGTTCTGATCGATAGTTCATACTAGATCCAGTTGCACCCTATTGGAATTGAGAGAAGGGAATAAGCCAAATGAATTTGATTTTACTTTTTTTTGTTTTGCTCCCGAAGTCACTCTCATCAACTAGCACTATTATGATGTGAACTATTAGGAGTAATTCATCGAATTGGTTAGATATAAAATAATAACATCCCCTTCATATGATACCACTATGTATATCTACATAATATAGATACGTTGACTTTCTATTTCAGATATCCGCTGATCCATTTTAAAACCGCTATCCCCACATATACATGCATATGGATTTATCCATATATCATGGATCCGCATGCATAACCACTTTTTTATTTGTGCTCGGAAGGAGCCACATGTCGTACCATATTCCACTAAATAGATATCTATGATCCAAGTCCAAGTGTTGAAATAAATTGATGAAATTTTTCCCTATCGGATCTAAACAATCTTGTTTTTTTGAACATGAAGAGATAAAGAAGCCATTGCAATTGCAGGAAACACTAAGCCCACTAAAGGCACAAAAATAGAGGGTAAATTGAGATCTGTCATAGAATGGGTACCTCGATTTAATATTTGTACCTGTTATAAAGATATCTTATGTTATGATAAGTATATCTATTATAAGTATTATTAAGTATATATATATATAATAAGTGCAAGGAATGTAGAGCTAAATAAGTGTCCCTATATTATCTTTCTACAAGAAATATATGGCTGATAATCTGCTTTATTATTCTTGTCCTACCGCCCTTATCTTCTAATAAAGAGTTTCTTACGAGTTTCCTAAGGATTCGTTAGAATCCGATCCAACAGGAATTCATAGTCAAAATGTAAGTTCTCGGGAGATCAAAAAAATATACAACACTTCCCTTAATAGATTTGAATTAATCTATATATATAGATTAATATATATAGATTAATACGGTCTATTTATATATTATTAATACGATATATATTAATATGAAAGAAGGGAACATGAAATTCTTTTTATTTTTTTCCCAATTCCTTTCCGCGGAAGGAAGAATTCACTCTTTTCCTCTTGATAGAGAGTTCCTGATTACTAATCATGAATAGGGGTAGGATAAAAAATCTGGATAAAAAAAAAGTAATTATCCGAAACTTCCTATAGAACTTATGTTACCAAAGAAAACCCCACTCTTCTTATTTTGACTTTGATTCCGATGAACTAAAGTTCGCTACAAATACCTGAGCCTAGCGCTCTACTTGAATTTTGATTCAAGGGAAAGAAACCGTGTAGCTGAAATAATTCACTCAGAACACCTTTTAAAGGATTACGTGGTACGATTGGATCAAATAAGCCCTTATGGAATGAATACTCAGCCGCTTGTGAACCGTCGGGTACTGTCTTATTCAATGTTTGTTCAATTACTCTTTTACCCGCAAATGCAATGTAAGCATTGGGTTCAGCAATAATGATATCTCCCAACATACCAAAACTGGCCGTTACTCCACCGGTTGTAGGAGATGTAAGGATTGATACATAGAATAACTTTTTATTGAATTGATAATCATATAAAGCGGAAGATATTTTAGCCATTTGCATCAAGCTCAAACTTCCTTCTTGCATGCGTGCTCCTCCAGAAGCACACACTATAATAACAGGTAGAGATCTATTAGTAGCATATTCGATCAACCGGGTGATTTTCTCGCCTACTACGGATCCCATACTACCTCCCATGAACTGGAAATCCATAACCCCAATTGCTATGGAAATCCCATTTAGTTGACCTATGCCTGTTTGAACAGCCTCAGTTAAACCTGTCTTTCTTTGATATGAATCGAGACGATCTCTATAA